TGTTAGAAGGGAAATTGGATCACAAACTGGCCCATAAACTAACTCCCCTTTTCTGGCTTTAGCCCGCTTCTTCTTACCTTCTTACTAAACAAATTGCGTGCTTATAGAATGGGATCAAGACAGACCAGTGGGTCGGTTCTCTCCCGAGTCTCATTATTGGGTTGTAACCACAGTTCTTCCTTACCTCTCGTGGTGAAATTGATCTTCTCATAGTCATAGGTAGGGCAAAGTACTTCGAAGAGTCCGGACTTTCGCTTTAGTAAGAAATCCCGACTTGTGAGTTAAGCTTGGATCAGAAATGGGCTTTGGAATACTACATTCCATTTGTGCTGCCGCGCACACTTCACTTCTATTGCTATTGAGAGGCCCAACTTTGCACTTTTTTCTATGAGAGAGGATTCATTCCTTTATTTTATATCCCACCCCTTGCTTCTTGAATACTTAAGTTTTCTTACTTTTCTCCGCTTTTCGAATAGACTTCGACGAGGACTGAGTTCCGAGGGTTCACTCAAAACCTTAACTCAAGAACTCCGGTTTATGTCGCTAAAGCATATTTTTTATTGAGCCTCCATCTTCTGATTCAGTTTAAGTGGAATCTCTTGCAGTTGCTCTTCCGCTACAAAGAGCTGATTCTCGAAGTCGATCTATCTGGTCTGGTTCTATCCTTTCCACTATTGGAGTGGAATCCCTTTTTCTAGTAATCCCCCTTTTTTTTTGGCTTATTCCATTCGATCTTCTACTTGGTTAACCCATACCCCTTTTAGTAATATCCTTCGTTATTTCTCCGGCTTCGGTTGAACTGGCAACCTACTTTCCACTTTCCAACGGTTGAGTACCCGAGTTCGTAGCCCGATCGTCTTCCCTGACTTTGCTTTGAAAGTCAGCCACTTCCTTTCCTGATTCAGTTTCTCTTTCGGGGTAATCCTCCTGCAGCTTATTTTGAAGCCTATGTTCCGGTTTCGGGGGATGAGTTTCCTGCCGCTATTTCATCTTTTTGTCTACTTTACTATTTCGAAGTCAAGCCTACATACACCTCCTGTCCTTCTACCTCCTCCCTGGGTAGTCGAGTAAGTACCACACACAAGGCAAAAGCTCTGACTATGGTAGGTAGAAAGGAGTTCGATCCAGTCCTAGGGGACTACTAACTAGAGATTCCACTTCCCTAATACGATACCCTATTGATTCTTTCCACTCTTGTTTTAGGCTAAAAAAGACCCCTAGAAAACGATATGGCAAGCGTGAAGAAGATATTTCATCTCCTACTCTCGTTCCTGGTCCGTCTGGAGGCTTTCGTTCTTCGATTTGAGGTCTTGCAATAGGTCTTCTTTCCTCGGATGTAAGAGTAAGGCTTGACGTTCTTGAATAAGATAAGAACAATTTCGATGGAAGACATACGAAGGAAGATTCAAGGTGTCTATTTTCGAATGGTCCAGCTCACGAGCTTTCTCTCGATCTCGCAAGGATCCTTGAGAAGACATAGGAAGGATAAATCACTAAAGACTGTCGCTCGAAATTGTCCAAATACAAATAAGAGGCTTCGCCGATTGAGAATACCAAGTCGTATGGTTTGATCGTCTCGTTCCTTTACGTGAAGAAGATATTGTTGAGAGTCAGAAAGAAAGGAAGGCTTTGCAACAATGGGTTGAACAAGGGGACATGTGAATCATCGCTTTGGGCGCCGAGAAAGTGAACAATGGCATAACTACTCCTACAGAGGTAGGCTCCGTCAAGAGGTGTAGAAGTCCTGACGAGGGATCGATGAGGCTATGCGAGAGGGGAAGAATGCTCGCCGGAAAAAAGATCTAAAGTCAGACCCCGGTCCTCCCACCAGACCAAAAAAGTATTCTGTCCTGGGCCACGGAAGTCCACCATCTTAAAGCAGTGAGGCAGGCTCCCAATAGAGCAGAAGTCCAGACTATGCTGTGCGAGTGAACAAGAACACCTTCCATCTGTCCATAACGAAACGAAAAGGAAGGCTAAAGAGGTGCGTGCGAAGTCCTGCGTTCATGAGTAATGACTGAACTCATGCTATGCCAGAGAATGCTATCGAAGATCTTTCTTGAAAAAATGGCCTAAAATGCACCTAATTTGATTCAAATTATGATTCATCCATGAGGGGTGTCCATCTCGCGTTTTTCTGTACGAGTCATACAATCGGTTTAGGAAAGGTCTGCTCGGATAGTAGCTTCGGTTAAGCATTCCGGTGTAATAGGCTAGCCTTCATCGGTCATCCGTCCACGGAATCCTTCCTTGTTGAAAGAGTTGCCCTTCCCTAATGAGATCTTTAATAGGGCGCGAATACCCGGTCCACGAATAGCCTTCTGTCTTTAACTAGCTCCTCCGGCCCTTGCCTTGCCACTCTTGCTTGTTTAAGCAAAGACCATTCTTTCTTTTCCTTTCGGCTAGTCGTGTAAGCCCTACTCTTTTAAAGTGAAATATCGACTTGGTTAGCACTTCCAACAATAGAATAAGGAATTTGGAAAGTGAAACATTAGCAGAAGAAGTAGTTAAGCCAATCCGTACTCCTTGAATTCAATATCCCTCTGTCGGAAAGGGTCTCAACTCTTAGCGCTTCTCTTTCTCCGCTAGCAGGTAACGCTCTTCTATCTGCTGTCTCAATCGCTCGTGTCCTGTCGAAATAGGTAGCGAATCTTTCTTCTTTCTAGCGATTCCAATGGCCTCTTGATTAGGGCACTCCTGAAGCATCCCATCCTTTTTCTTATATATTCATTATTCATGAGTGGAATGCGCCTACTTAGCTTGGCTAGGTCTTGGTATTGCCGGCCCTAGGATAGATCACTGAACTGGATGACTCCACTTTCTTTCGAGAAGACATTGACAGTGAGGTTCAAGCCGATGACTTACCTAGGAAATCTCAGTGATTGGCCTCCCCTCGCCCTCGGCGAACATAAAAAAAGACCTACCTTTCAAGCGTTGATCTTAAACGCTTATCAAAAAGAAATTATGTGGGACTTCCCGTCACTCTTCGAGTTGCCTGGCCCTTCCTCCAAGACCGCTTCGTTCCAGTTGATGAGCCTAGGATTAGGATCCTTAACACCAACTCCTTTTAGTTGCTCTTCTTAAACCATAGGGCAGGTTATAAAGGAGAGGTTTGTAGCTCGACTTACAGGAGAGGATAGAATAGCTCGAGCGAAGCGAGAGGGAGATAGGAAGAAATTGATTTTATACTCTCTGACGATACAGACGCAATACCTACATTCTGATTGGGTTTCACAGTATGAATCTAGGATGGACAAAGAAAATCGAAGGAAAGACCTGGTCTTGACGTCCTAGGTCGCCATTTCTTAGGGAATCACCAGCGGGAGATCACCCAATGACTTCGAATACCATATCGGACGAACTATATTAGATAGTACGCAGGTTTTTATCCGGTCAAAAGTCATTTGCTAATAGAATCGCTTGTGGACACCTTAACGGCCTGCTCCTACTTCTATGGATATTGAGAGGTACCCCGGAGAGAGAGCCATTATTCGACACAACCAAAGAAGGAATATTAGGTGCCCCAACTAACAGATATTTGATATTTGTTGCAATAAAAGGGATGCAAGCAGTCCTACCCAGGAAATGCACCAATGGCTGACTATAGGAGATAGTACACAGGAGATGAGCAACCCTATTCGGGTACACACTACTCTTATGCCGAAGAAGGGCCCCTACTCTATCTCTATCTATTAGGCAGGGGAAGCTCAACAACTCTATTTTCTAATACAACTCAGGCCACGCAGACTGTAGGTATTGCGTCTGATTAGTCTGATAGGGAAAGAGCAGAGACTCCTACTAGATCGGGCTTACCGGGCCTACCTCGCTAAGGTGACTATGAATTAACGAATTCACTATTTACCTCGGCTTTCTTCTTAATGAAAGTCAGGACAAGTCCACGTTTATCACCCCGATCGGGCTAGCCGGGTCCTTTCATTTAGGAAGGAATTCCCCATCTGGGGGTAGAAGAGCTAAGAAGAAGAAGGTTTTGTTCTATGTAATAAGAAGTTAGATTGATAGGAAGGTACTCGCGGGAAATGAACTCTAGTCAAGATGAAGTTGGTAGGTCCGGAGGGCGGGAACCAAAAGAAGAAGGGAGCTCGATAGCCTATTGAAACTGGAGCAAGGAAGGACCTATCTGAAAGTGACTAGCTCGCTTTGAAACTGGAATTCTATAAGCACTTCAAGAGTTCAGACTAGCTCGAGTTCAGTTCCCCTACTCAATGCTAAGGCGCGATTATTATTTCGGACGTCCTTATTTCATTTCTTCTATAGAAAGATCTCCGTATTTGTATTTCTTCACCGCTGAAGCACCTGGAATGAGGCAGTTAGTTTATTAACTGAGTTAGGAGTGAATGTGAGTGAAACTCCGCTGGAGTGAGGGCGTTCAGAGTGAGGATGAAGGTTTGCTTGTGATTGATAGGTGTTTTGTTTGCAATGGGCTTTCGTCTCAGGCTCAGGTAGTTCAGTCTCCGGTGAAGTAGGGTTAGATCAGTCTCAGGGTCCGAAGGGTTATGGCATTTCTAGGGATGTTATTCTCCTTTCTTTCTTTTCCTCCGCTTGCATTTACTGGAGTATCTTACTGTCAGTTCAGATGAGGAAGGTGAGCTTGCTTTGCCAAAGAATATGTCTTACGCGATTACTCCGATGTTACCACGGGGAAGGGAAGGATTGAATCCTGTAATTTCTTATATAACATATAGAAGAGTCAACTAAAAGGGCACTGGTTCACGCATTTCGGGTTGATCCCGCTTACCTCTAAAAAGAGAAATAAATGGAAGGGGGTACTTCACCGAATGGAGCGATAGGCCAAGTATGGGACGTTCAGTAAACAATCCACACGGCCAAGTCCTCGGAGATACCCAACTGGGAGCGGAGAAGGCAGAGGCGGAGACGGAGCCGCTTTGGAAGCGTCAACGTAAGATAAGAAAAAGATAAGCCACGTGAAGTAGATGGATACCTTGAACTGGCCGGAGAGACTTTCGTTGTTGCAATGTCCCTTTACCGGCGAGGTAAGTACTAAACTCGGTTTGATTGTATGATTCCTCACTAGTACGGGCCTTACCATGGTAACTAAGCAGAATGGAAGAGTCAGAGTGACTTATCGCATTCTTTCGGATGAGAGCAGATGGAGAGGGAGATCGGGATTCTTCTTCCTCCAGAATAACACAGCATTGGTCGGATGATTCATCTGGTGGGAACTCGACGATTGGCCCAGTAATGGCTTATGATCTTGTCATCCTTCCGGGGCTCTTGACTTGGTTGGACATTTTCCTGTAATCTACGACTACCCTTTGGATCCGCTTCTGCTGCTAAAAGGCTCACTATTACTTTTACCTGTGACTTCAACTGTTCAATATCTGCTGCCATTTGATTCCAGATAGCCCTGCTTACTAGGATTCCTTCCGTTTCTTCAACGGATCTGTCCCTGATTATCATGTTTACCTCCGGCAGTTCCTCATAAGTGGCCCTTTGCTTGTCATTGTTTTGTTTCGAGGACCAGACCTTCAAAGACATGGTGTTCAGGTTACGCTGCTTTATTTTGGTTAATGGCCCTTTCTTGCCCCAGGCAGGGAGCGGAAAACATTCTTTCTGATCCTCTCAGGTGGTGATGCATTGATGATTGCGGGCCTCTTCTTCAAAGGCAAAGGACGGCATGTGCTCTTTGAGAGACGGATTCCTGTTCCAGCGGGTTTTTCTTCAACCCAACTAATCATCGATATTTCGGGAATATCTTGTTCATTTTCAGGGGCCCGTCCAGTGACGGCGAAAGGAGAGGGGGCTTTGGCGATACGGTATTCTGATCCGCCTTCGGGCTGCGAGGGTGGGAAGTAGATCTAACAGGCAAAAGGATAACGACTATCCGGACTAGACTCACTCAGGCATTTACCAATCTAGGGAGAAAAACCTACTTTCTTTCAGAACCTTCTTCGTTCCACCCTATCTTTATCCTTCTTTCTATGAATGATGGACCAAGAGGAATGACTACCCCATTCCATTTATGCCTTTCTTTAGGCACGAATGGAGCAAAGCGAACCCACCTTATTATTGTATTGAGCTAGAAGTCCCAGTAAGGTAACTCTACATCTGGCTTCTTCCCATGAACAAACTCACTCCCATGGGGGGGAGATAGAGGATAGGGCGGCCCGTGGACCAGTCCTCACTTTACTTTAGACAAAAAGTTCAACATCCTCATTGAAGGAATGTAGGAAGACGTTCTCAATTCACTTTCTGCCCTTCACCTGTACGCTACTAGGATAGTTTTCTAATAGCTAGTCAGACTCGAAGGAAGGGAAGGAAGGCTTTTTTGTATAATAGTTTTGAAATGAGATTGTGATCAGGGGGTGGGAGGAATAGCATATCCTATCAATGGTTGGCCCGGCCAAAGCTTATAGATTGGTTGGCGCTGGATCTAGGGTAGTGCATCGTACTCCAAAAGGGGATACGCACTCGGCTCGCTCAAGGCATTCCCTAAGCTATGTTTCGAGCGCTTGCTCAGCTGCGGAGTCAATTCAATGATTCCCCGACTGGATTTTCACACACAATAAGCTTCTTCAAGCGGAGGGAAGCCTCCGTTTTATAGACAATTGACTACCGTCTTTCAGGACTTCGATCAAGATAGGGCCCCGGAAGACAGTAGTCAAGCTTTCGGAATATAAGACTCTGTATATAAATTGATCATCGAAATGTGAAATCCTTTGTGTTAAGCATAGGCTAATTGAGGCTTTCTGGATAAGAACAAAGTAATATTGAACATTCGAATGGCCTCTCTTCTTTGTGAAGAAATTACGAGTAGATTCACCACCGGGGACCTACCTACGTGAGGTACTTTGGGCGATGGGGATTCTCTTTGCTTCCCTTTCACAGTTGAAGTAGGCTATCCATCCATTCGAGTCTACGATCATTATATACAAAAAAAATCGTTAAGGCAAGCACTGTGACTACCGAACTCTCATTCGTGAATGTCAGTTATCTTTTTCCCATTAGCTAGTAGGTAGCAGTATGTAAGCTCTTAGTTCTATTAGTGAGACTAGCTATTCCCTCTGCTTTCTTCTAGGTCAACTCTTAGCTGTCTTGGTACGGTATTCGTATAAAAAGTAGTAATGTGTAAGCAGTAGTCTCGTTAGTGCTAGCTGCCCTCGTCTAGCAGTTAGCCTTATCGGTAGGCCTTTGTTTAGTTAGTTTATATGCTTTTCTTTCTTTTCGTTCGCTCGGTCATTCTCTAGGTGTAAGCAGCTATTAGCAGGAGTACCGGCATGGCCCAGTCCTCCTGCCTTTCATGCTACTCCTTCTTACCATCTTTGAGTCATTTCCGCGTTCAGTGATATCCTTCGCCCGTTATCTCCTCACGGCTTTCTATATCTCCCCCCCAATAACCCAGGATAATGGGGATTCCTGGAATTCCTGCTCCCTTTTCTCTGTCTTTCTTTCTTTGCCTGCCGTCCCCCTACTCTTTGCTTCCTTGCGTTTACTATACTTTGATAAAGAAAGGGAATGCTACCAGCCCTAAACTAAATAGGCTTTTACAGGATAGGAAGATCTATTTCTAAAGGAATCGGTATTCGTGGGGGGATTGCCTGCCTATCTCTTATGGCTTCGCCTGCCTTTCACTCCTCTTCTCTTAATCTAATATATTCTACTGAGATAGCTACCTTTCTCCGAGCTCCGGTACGAGCGTAACAGCTTTGTTTTATCCTTTCCTCTTTGTGAGAGCTAGATCTGACTACGGGCGGTTCAGGAGCAAGCTACCCGAGGCACGTAGCTACTTTAGGGTTAGAACAATAAGGAATGAATTCTAACCAATTAGATCTATCAAGCCGTAGTCTTCCTGTAACTAGGCGATGAGAAGTCTTCAATCCGCCATTCCTTCGACCAAGAGGTAGAACTTCATTCCTCAGAGCAAGAATCAGTAATAACATCAGCAAGAAGATCTGCTCAAGGAACTGTTCTTCTTGAACTCGGAAGTGGATTCGTACTTTCGGGAAGTAGATTATGATGCAGAAGATTCGGAATTGATTGCAGATATCTCTTAGGCTTTCACTCATAGCGCGCTACCACTCGGTTCTTGACTAGATGCTCTAACTCAGGCTCACTCCTAGGCAACGCTCTAGTCTCTCATTCTAAGTGAGAGACTGAGCCATAACAGCACGGCAGGCACTAGCAGCAAGAGTCCAGGCATAACAGCAGGAGATCCGAACTCTCACTTCGAACTCGAGAACTCACTCGGGCACTCCCATTGCAGGAGAAGACATGCTCAAAGTCCCATTAGTTTCACTCCTTCGATCTGTCTTTAAACTGAGCACGAGGCCCGGGGTAGCTTGCTTACTCTCTTAGAAACCTTTCCCGTTGCGGAACTGGCTTAATTCGCTGTAGATGCCCTTCTTGAAGCATCAATCCTACTTTTCTTTTCGGGTCTGCCCCTATTTGCATGCCCCATCATCTCTTTGAGGGTATGTGAGGAAGCCCCTTTTTCAACAAGTCTAGGATCTTCTTGTCTTGGTTTTAGCTTCCCTGCTATCTTCATTAACTTCCCTTGTTCTGACTCCTTGGCTTGAGGTCTCCTCATGGTGTCCTTCCCCTTGAAGAACGTCTGGCTCTTCACGATCTGGAATAAGCTCCGTTCCTTGGTGTGTAGCAACGCTAGCGAAGGTCCAAGTGGAAATGACAGAAAATCCACTGACGCTTACTCTTCTATAAGGGAGGCGAGGAAAATCTCAGCCTAGAGCAGTCTTTGTTCCATGTAGTTTCAGGCTCCGGCATGGATTTCGTCTCTTCTTTTGTTGCGGATGATCGAAGCCTAGCCTAGGAGGATGACTGTGTAGAGGGCTAAGAGGACTAAAGCATGGCGTAGGCAGCGGAATACCCGACTAAGAAAACCGCTGTTCAAGCTATCTCACCCGGTACGAGACCAGAGGAAACTGAAACGGCAATTGGTAGCCCAAAGACCAGCCTTAGAATTGGCTTTTTTGGGATTTACTTATTAGATAAGGATCGGCGCTAACTCTGAATCAGAAGAATCAGAGGTGTAACCAGGGAATTTATATTATTGACTTTAATTCCACTTAAGGACCAGGAGGGAACCCCAGATCCTGCTGAGGCAGAGGAAGAGGAATAGATCTCCGGCGAGCTTCCTCGATAAAGAAAGGAAAGCTGTTAGACCTCTCAGCAGTGACTCGAGTCCGGAAAGAGCTACTCGCCAAAGCAGTAATGGGCCATCGGGTTATAGCTTTCGAGTTCCGTTAGCCGATTGAACAGTAAGTTTGTAGTGTATAAAGCAGCAAGAACCTCGCATTAGGGAATATGTACTCGTTATTGTCTTTGAGTCAGGATGGAGTGCGACTTCCAGATTTGAGAACAGTACTTGTTTCGGTAGCAAGAAAGACGCTTTGTCTTTTATTTAGCAGCTCGCAACGACTTGACTTTCTCCTTTTTCTGTGTGTCAGAACTGTCACTTTCATAGTATTTGAGAACCAGTTCTTCTTCTCTCTGGGTCTATCTTTCTGCCTTTGTAATAGGTGTATAAGCAGGAAAACTAGCTCAATCCATAATCGACTGAATGAAGGGTAGCTCGCCTAATCGAAAAGTAGCCATCGAGAGCACTCTGAAACTCGTCGAAGGCAAGAAGAAGTTTCATCGAATGCTGCTTTCCTCGATGAGGGACCACCTAGATCGGATTATAGAGCAGTGACTACTCCCGACTGAAAGCGGGGGAACAGTAGTGGATTTTGTCTCCCTTCCGTGTACCTTTGCTAGCGTAGCCTGTACTGTACTCGAGGGAGGTCATAGAAACTCTGGGTAAGCTTGGGCTATTCAGTCTACTCTACGAATCTACTCGTAGCGGTAAGCTCAGGTCTTTGATGCTCGTTAGTCAGCTAAGCCCACCGCAGGTGCTTTGATAGAGAATCACTTTCGGGTTGTAGGGCGCAAGGGGATCTTGAATCAATTCCCTCTTTGCCAGTAGCTAGTTTAGATATGGCAAGCGGTTCGAGTCAAGTGCCAG